GCAAATCCGAATCGGCTAATTGTTCTCTGATAGCACCTGCCCCCGTAGAGATTTCTCGGTTTCGAAATGTCTCGAAACCTTGAGTAGTAAAAAAGAGTGGGATGCTATATTGCCAGGATTGGATTTCATATTCGAATGAACCTCGTAATCGTAAAAAAGTAGGTTTTTTAGCTATGGACCTAGCAAAAGAAAAATTGAGATAGGTTCCTATAGTATTGGATTCCCCCCCTCACAATCGGACGTGAAGGTTTCCTCTCATCCGGCTCAAGTAGTTACACCAAATAAAGAAAGGGGTTCTTCTTCTTTTTAAACTTTGTTCGAGAAAACCCTACAAAAAGCTACTCTTTACTCAAGTTCCCAGTAAGGACCAGCCTCATTCTTATCTTATTTGATTTTCACTCTAACCTTTTAGACTTTACTTTTATGTTTACGAAAAAAAAAACGAAAAAAAGGAAATGTGAAATTCTTGAGTAGTCTACTTCCCCTCAAATGATGAATCCCCTGAAAGGAATATTTTGGGACTCTTAAAGGATTTCTTTGTCTATGATATTGTATTGTTCCATTGGATCTTTTTTAGGTCTCTAATCACCTCGATGGTTATTATACCTTGAAGCATATATGCGATAGATAAGCTCCCGTAACCATATTCGCTTGTGCTTGCCTGAACATAATTTCTTTTTTAAAGAAATGGAATGTATAATTCCACAAAAAGTCTTTTTTCACGAGGTATAACTAACTATTCCTATATTATCTGTTACGGAATCGACCATAGACCAATTCCCCTTTTCTTCCATTTTGAAATCTTGAATGCACCCATAATTCTGAGCTTCATGTTCCTCCTCCCAAGATACATGTCAGAGCCAGGGGCATCCCAATCAGATTAAATGGGATGACAGTTTCTCAGTCCAAATCTGTCAAATGAAAATTTCGATCAAATCACACATCGCAATATACTAGGCCCTCTAATTCCCTAAGAGGCTTATCTAAAAGATTCGCAATATAACTAGGAAGACGTTTCAAATACCACACATGAGTCACTGGACATGTCAGTTTGATGTATCCCATTTGGTACCTTCGTATCCGAGAATCAACAAATTCCACCCCGCATTCTTCACAAAATTTCGGGTCTTCTTTTTCAGTCCCAATTCCTCGGTAATTTCCACAAGCACAAATCCCACTTTTTATGGGTCCAGAAATTCTTTCACAAAACAATCCATCTTTTTCCGGTTTATTAGTTTTATAATGAAAAGTATAGGGTTTTGTCACCTCTCCAACTATCTCTCCATTGGGTAGAATCTTTTTTGCCCAAGCCCTGATTTGTTGAGGGGAAACTGGTCCAATTCGAAGTTGTTGATGTTTATACTGGTCAATCATAGAATAGAAATTCTGATTCATTGAGATCAAGCTTCCTTCCTATCCATCTGGAAGTTCTTTTCAGATACAAGGAAATGATTCAGTTCCAGGGACAAAGATCGTAGTTCTCGAACGAGCAATCGAAAAGATTCTGGAGCACCCTCTGGGTTAGGTACTGTTGCCCCAATAATCGTAGCACCAAGTACTTCTTGACGAGCTCTAATATGATCAGATTTGTAAGTAAGCATCTCTTGTAAGATATGAGCAACACCAAATCCCTCTAGAGCCCAAACTTCCATTTCCCCTACTCTTTGTCCCCCTTGTTTGGCCCTCCCTCTAAGGGGTTGTTGTGTAACAAGTGCGTAATGCCCACTGGAACGTCCATGGATTTTATCATCAACTTGATGGATTAATTTTAGGATATAGGACTTTCCTATTAGAACAGGTTGTTCAAAAAGATCTCCTGTTCTTCCATCAAATATTCTGCTTTTTCCCGGATATTCGGGTTCAAATACCCATGGATTTTTTGTTTTCTTACTGGCTTCATATAATTCGGAAAACACTAGTTTTCTTGAGGCCTCTTGTTCATATCTCTCATCAAAAGGTCCTATTCTATAATGTTTCTTTAGCAGATCCCCCGCTAACCCGAGTGAACATTCAAATATCTGTCCCACATTCATTCGTGAGGGGACTCCTAATGGGTTGAATACCATATCAACGGGCGTTCCATCTTGCAAATAGGGCATATCTTGTCTAGACAAAATCTTAGAAATTATACCCTTATTCCCATGCCTTCCAGCTACTTTATCACCTACTTTGATTTCACGTTTCTGTGAAATATATACACGAATCCTTTCTGGGTTAGAATTGGAAAACCCTCTTCTATGGATCCATCTCACATCAATAACTCGACCCCTTCCCCCTATAGGTAGTCTTAGAGAAGTTTCTTTTGAAGTGGATACCTGAATGCCAAGTATAGCTCGTAATAATCTATCCTCCGGGGCATATGAGGATTCACTCGCTGTCTGAGGTGTTAATTTACCTACTAAGATATCACCTGTTTCTATCCAAGATCCCAGCATCACAATTCCATTTCTGTCTAAATTTCGGAGTAAACGAGCCTCTAAATGCGGGATCTCCTTAGTGATTCTTTCAGGACCTTGGCTTGTTACATGAGTCTGAATTTCATATTTCCGGATGTGAAAAGAAGTATAAATATCTTTATAAACCAGACGTTCGCTAATTAGTACTGCATCTTCAAAATTGTAACCTTCCCATGGCATATAAGCTACTAATACATTATTTCCTAAAGCGAGTTCCCCACCAGCTGTAGCCGCACCACCCGCTAGAATTTGTCCCTTTTTAATGTATTTACCCCGCTGAACCTGAGTTTTTTGATTCATACAAGTATTTTTGTTGGAACGTTGATACATAACCAATGGAATGCTTAGAGTATCCCCATTACTTGAGAAAATGATCTTTTGAGTATCAGTATAAATGATTTTTCCCTTGCGTTCGGCTATAACTGAAACCCCCGAATCTAGAGCCGTTTGTCCTTCCAACCCAGTTCCAACAATGCACTTCTCGGACCGAGAAAGGGGAACTGCTTGGCGCTGCATATTAGAACTCATTAAAGCTCGATTCGCATCATTATGCTCAATAAAAGGAATGAGGGAAGCTCCAATAGAAAAATATTGGAAGGGAAAAATGCTTCTAAGATGAATCTCTTCCCATGCAATAGTCAGGAATTCTTGACGATATCGAGCTGGAACAACCTGTTGTTCTTGAATATCCCGATTCAAGGCCAAAGAATTTCCTGCTGCTACCATATAATATTCATCTCTATTTGGTGATAAATAAACCATCTGTGCCTCTTTTGATCTCTCAGATAATCCATAAAATGGACTCTCTATAGATCCCCAATAACCAACCTTCACATGAATAGCTAATGATCCCATAAGTCCAACATTGATTCCTTCGGACGTGTCAATTGGACAAATACGTCCATAGTGACTCGGGTGGATATCTCGTATTCGAAAACTAGCAGTTCGCCCCGTCAATCCTCCAGGACCCAAATAACTCCATTTTCGCCCATGAACAATTTGTGTCAACGGATTAGTTCGATCCAAAACTTGAGATAAAGGGTGTAGGCCAAAAAACGATTCATAAGTAGTTGTTAATGAAGTTGAAGTTACCAAATTTTGAGGAGTCGGTATCAATTTATGCCTGATTGCTCCACATATAGTTCCTCGAACCGTATTTTCTAAACGAACAAGAGCCAATCCGAATTGATCCTGTAATAGATCTGCTACAGAACGAATACGTTTATTTTTCAAGTGACTCATATCGTCAAGTGTACCCATTCCCAATTTAATTCCAATCAAATGATCCACAGCAGCCAATAAATCTCGTGGTAACAAAAATGTATTGTTTTGGGGTATATCAAGATTAAGTCTCCGGTTCATATTTCGTCGACCAATCTTTCCTAACTCACATCTTTGTTGAAAAAATTTCTTTTGTAATTCCTTGCATAAGGACTCAGAAAATACTGGATCCCCCCCTACACAGGCAAATTGTTGATAAAACTCCAAAATAGCATTTTCTTTTGACCCAATCTTTTTTTTCTCTTTATCATTCGGGAAAGACAAGAAAATCTCAGGGTAACAAACATTATCTAAAATTTCTCTTATATTCGAACCCATAGCTGATGATAGAACTAGAATAGATATTTTTTGTTTTCTACTTACACGGGCCCATATCCTTGCTTTTCTATCAATTTCTAATTCCGACCTTCCCCCCCAATCCGATATTATAGTACTGGTATAGACAGAAACTCCGTTATGTTCCAATTCTGAACGATAGTAAATACCGGGACTTTGCAATATTTGGTTGATCACAATTCGGTATATTCCATTTACTATAGAGGTTCCAAAAGAATTCATTATAGGGATGTTTCCAATAAAAACGGTTTGTTCTTGCATATTTCTACCGGTTTTCCAAATTAAGACCGCGGGTACATATAATTCAGAAGAATATGTGAGTGATTCATACACAGCATCTCTTTCTGTTATCAAGGGCTCTACCAATTGATATGTTTCCACAAATAATTGAAATTCAATTTCTTGATCTCTATCTTCAATTTTTTGAAACTTATGAAATTCTTCCGTCAAGCCCTGATTAATGAACCTACAAAATCCCTCAAATTGTATCTGACTAAATCCAGGTATTGTGGACATTCCCTCATTTCCATTCTGGAGCATCTTAATCTGAAGTTTCCTCTTTATTGAAAAAATCCCATTATCGGCTTTTGGCTCACTATTCATCGAACCCTACCAATTGATCTAGCAATGATGGAATGGATATTCTGTTTACTGAATCACATAAAATTTTAGTCAACTCCATCCATATATATCGTATGAACGAAAGCAAGACAGAGAAATGAAGGGCATTTTCGATGCAAGTTCGAATTTGATCTTGAGACAGGTACAAATAGAAAGAAATGGAAATTAATAAAGCATTCCTGATAAAAATTCTGTCACTTAGGCTGATGGAGTCTTTTATCGGATATAAAAATTGATCCAATTTAGACCTAATACCTAATTCTTTTATTATGATATTAATGATATTATGATCAGCGTACAAAAAAAGAAAAAATAAATGAGTTTAGGATTTAATCTGCTCTCTATGAATGAGATAAAAACAGAAGAATAAGGAACAGCATAGAGTTTCCCTTTTTTTTTAACACATACAATTGAATGTTCAAAAAGGAATTCGCAAATCTTTTTTTGGTAGTAAAATGAAATTGTATAGTCATAGGAGTAATCTTTAGGAAGTACATGACGATATAGCTATCTAGCTATACGTATATCACATCTTTTATAAGAATTGAACTTGGTGCAACCTAGGTTAGGTCGTACTCTTCTATCTTCTATTCATATTCAATGAAATATTCAAGCACAATGATCCTATATAGGGATATGTGCATAAGAAATAGACTCGACTTGGTATCCACGTATAACAATTTCTGTTCTAGAGTTTACACTTTTATGGGGTTTACATATACACATATATTTTCTTATAATTAGAATTGATCATGTAATTGATAATGATTAGTCGGAAATCAATTGGATTTTGCATCCATTAAGATAAGGAGATACAAAATTAAGAGCTGTTCGCTAATTCAAAGTAAGAAAAGTAAATAAGAGTAAAAGAGTAAGAATTAAATATTAAATAGTTAATGGAGTAAAGAGTAATTTATTCGAAATTGACCTGCATTTTACAGTCTGTGACCGGGCCGGGAATCTTTTCACTTTTCTATAGATTCGATAGATCTATAGAAAAGTGAAAAGAGAAGGTAAGTTTTTAAGCGACGCGTGTTTTGAGATAAAATCAATCGAAGAAAAGAATAGAAATCGGATCCAATAAAAAAGAGAAATTTTTTTTTGGAAAAGGATAAGTACAATGGGATTTAAGATCCAAAAAGAAAAGAAATTAAGAAAGTAAAAAATTCAAATCAAAACCAAAATGAGGAGAGGAATAGAAATAGAATAAAATAGAATATCTAAGTCTAAGAATATTAATATTCTTAATCTAATTAATATAATAAATTATTATATATTATAATTATAATATATATTAATATAATTATAATATATAAATATATAGTTTATATAGAATAGAATCTTATAGAATTTATTATAGAATTTCTTTCTTCTTTATTCTTCTTCATTTCTTTATCTGTTTTGGATGTAATTCGGCGGCATGGCCAAGTGGTAAGGCGGGGGACTGCAAATCCTTTATCCCCGGTTCGAATCTGGGTGTCGCCTGATCAACAAAAAAAGACTTGGAATTTATTAATCCTGTTGATCGAACTTGACGAATTCTTGCCCCGCAAAAGCATAGGCAAGGGCTAGGTCTGTCGATACTTGATTTTTTGAGAACCATAGGTCCTATAAAAGACTGTCATCTTTTTTCTCAAAATATGGGTTCTGAGTGTGGCTCAAAAAAGTACCAATAAATCTGAAGCAACCCAATCTTATGAAAGATTGGTTTGGTCTATTCTGAATTGAATCAAATAAAAGAAATAGCGAGAATTCATTCTGGAGAACTATGAAAGTAAGAAGTCGGAAATCTTGGTATCCAAACCAAAGGTTCCTAAGAGACACTCCTTTTTGGCTACTAAGGTTTAAGAAAAGATTCTAAAAAAGACTCTAAAGACTCCCTAATTATTTTACACTTTTCTTAATATTGAGGTAACTCTGTTTGCGATGAAATTAGATTGGATAGGCTGATGGTAAATTCATTTAAGAATTGTGGCAAAGAACTGAAGATACTTTGTATTCAGATTCACTAGAGGTTCTGAGTACTGTTCATAAATTGAATCAGAATGGTTGACTGGCTCTTCTTTGTATTTGTATCTTTTCTTTTTTCTTATTCTATTTTTTTTTTCAATTCTTTGCTATTTCAATAGAATGCTATAGAATAAGAAATCTATGAACTTTTTATGAGTGGATTCATTAAATTGTTTCATAAAAAGCCGTAAGTAAGAATCCTGTTTTGACTCTGCACCATTGATTCCACTATGATTATGAATCAATAATGGAATCTCATTTCATAGAGATAGGGATAGGGGACATCATTCGCATGGATATAGTAAGTTTCGCTTGGGCTGCTTTAATGGTAGTGTTTACATTTTCTCTTTCACTTGTAGTATGGGGAAGGAGTGGGCTTTAGAGCTAGGAATAGTAAGAATACTTTACTGAAAAATCTACTTCGATCAATTGTGATCGTTTTGCGAAAGCTTAAAAAAACTTGACTTGCTTTAGTTTATCTATATCTATATATTATTTCTTAGATATTAGATATATTAGTAGTATTATATTCTTAGTAATATTCTATTATTCTATTAGTATTAGATTTCTATTGAATCCTGTATTAATATTTAATAATATTAAAGAAAGAGTTTTCTTTTCTTATTTTTTATTTATTATTTTTAATATCTAATACTTAAATATCTAATATTTCTAATATTATTAGATTTATCTAATTCTTTAATATATGATTTATATATATGATATTTATATGGTATTATAGTATATGCCCGTACTATTATTCCTACATTAATTCTTTCGATGGGCCCCCGGATCC